TATGAGAAAGCATTATAATAAATAATAAATTATAACTATTAGTAATAATAATCTCTTCTTATATATTTTATATATGGGGAATTAATTTATTTGACAAATTAACCTTTTGCTACCTTTGGTAGCTATCTTAATTTACTTTTTATTTTATTAAATGCAACCTGGGGTTACATTTAATTTAATCTAATTTTATTTAATTAAGAGAATAGAATCATAAATGATACCATTAGAGCAAATAGACCAGTAGCTTCTGATAGAGCAAATCCAAGTACAGCGTATTGGAATAGTTGGTTTTTAACTGATGGGTTTCGAGATGATCCTTGGATTAGAGCAGAGAATACAATTCCTACTCCAACTCCAGCACCAGCTAGACCTACAGCAGCAATACCTGCACCAATATATTTAGCAGCACCAAGCATAATATATAAATATATATAAAATTAATGGATAATATTTTATTAAAATAAAATACGTAATAATACAACACTAATATGTAAACTTTATTAGCCTATACCTAATTTTTTATAAAAAGAAATTTCTACTTATTTAAAATTAATTTTATACTATTAAATAATAGTAAATTAATTGTAAAATTTTAAAGTAAAATAAGCTATTATAAAATTTCTAATTACTAAAGTTTATTAAGAATAGAGAAATTTAATTAGAAAAATTATTAAAAATAAGATAACAATTAGAGTGTGTATATATACATATCGTATACTTATATATTTATATACACAGACCGATAACCCTAGTTATAATTTACTTATTCTTTCTACACTTTTCATAAACTTTCTATTTTTATTATTTTCATTTTCTTGAAATTTCTATTTTTTATCCTTTTTTACTATAGGTCATTGACAGTAATTTTTATTTAGATATATTTTATCTTATCTTCTTATTATTACTCATTTTATAAAATGATTAATTTCATTGTTATTAATTCTAATTTATTATTTATAATTTTAAAATTTTGAATTTTATTTCTTAATTTTTTATTTTAATATTTTTAGAATAATATGCAATCTTTGATTGCTGTAAATTTATTATTAAAATTAAATAATATGTCTAACAATAATATTCTAACTCAACTACAATCAGAACGGCCTAAATTTCAACTTCATCCATATCACATGGTTACAGTTAGTCCTTGGCCACTATTTGTATCATTTTCACTACTTATTCTTACTTCTGGTTCAGTAACTTATTTTAATGGATATCCTAGTCCATTTGGAGATTCAGGTATTGTACTTGTAGCTATTGGTCTTATTTGTACATCACTATCTATGGGTCTATGGTTCCGAGATATTGTAACTGAAGGAACATTTCTTGGTGATCATACTTTTAAAGTTCAAAAAGGACTTTCACTAGGTATGGGACTATTTATTGTTACAGAAGTAATGTTTTTCTTTTCTATTTTTTGGGCACTATTTAATTCATGTCTATCACCAGATATTGAACTTGGTGGACAATGGCCACCAATGGGTATTGAAGCTATTAGCCCATTTGAACTACCTCTACTTAATACTATTCTACTACTTTCTTCTGGTGCTACTGTTACTTATTCACATCATGCTGTTCTTAATAAAAATCGAGCAGGTGCTATCACTGGACTAGTTCTAACAGTTCTACTAGCTGCAGTATTTACATACTGTCAAGGTATTGAATATATTAATGCTCCATTTAGTATCTCTGATGGTGTTTATGGTTCTACATTCTTTATGTCTACTGGATTCCATGGATTCCATGTTATTATTGGTACACTAATGCTAACTGTAAGTCTAGGACGACTTATCCAATATCATTTTACTAATACTCATCATGTAGGTTATGAATCTGCTATTCTATATTGGCATTTTGTTGATGTAGTTTGGCTATTCCTATTTGTAAGTGTATATTGGTTTGGTAGTTAATTAACTATTAATTATTAAGTATTAATTACTTAACTAATAATAATAAGTAATTTTGAATTGCTAAAATATTTAATAATATTAGTAAAATTAATATAATTAAAAATATATTTTAAGTAAGGAAAATAAGATATTTTTATCTTAACCTATCAACCCTATATAAGTTATATTTTCTAATCAAATATTCTAATTTCTTATTTATTATGTTACTACAAAAAAGGTAATTTAATTTTAATTAATTTATCCCCATTTTATTAAATTATTAGTAAATAGTTAAAAAAATTAAAAAGCAATCTTTGATTGCAAAATAAAGATATTTAATAAATAATATCTTTGGACATAAAAATAAATATTATTGCTGTAAAATAATAATGGGCTACTAAAGGGCCCAGCCAACTCTTTGAAGAGACCTCTGAAGAGGTTGGCTATATAATAATAAATACTTTTTATTAATAATAAATGAATACTTTTCTAATTGATTTTCTAACACTAGGAGCTATTTTCTCTGCTATTCTAGTAGTAACTTCTAAGAATCCTGTTATGTCCACACTATTTCTAATTTCACTATTCATAAATGTATCAGGTTATCTTGTACTAAATGGACTAGGATTTCTAGGTATTTCTTATCTTATTATTTATATTGGTGCTATTGTAATTCTATTTCTATTTGTTGTTATGATGCTAAATCTACAACTTGCTGAACTTAATGCTATGTCTTCAGAATATACTCAAAATCTACCTCTAGGTGCAATTTTTGTATTTCTACTATTTATTGAACTTTATACTATTTTTCCATTTAGTTCTAATGCTGAATATAAATCTCTAAATCCATTTAAAATCTTTCCAGATATTCAAATTGGAATTATGAATTCTATTAATTCAATCGTAGAATCATTTGGATATCCATCAGTATCAAATAGTACTGATGTTTATATAACATTTAATAATAGTACTCCAGATGTAATGCTATCTAGTCTACTAGATGTTCAAGCAATTGGATTTACTCTTTATACATTCGCATCAATTTGGCTATTTGTAGCAAGTCTAATTCTACTACTAGCTATGATTGGTCCAATTGTACTAACACTAAAAGTACGACAATCATCAAATTAAATAAATAATAATTAAATAAAATAAATAATAAAGTGATCTTTGGTTGCATTATTAATTATAAATTATTAATTATTAAATATTAATATATCCCCTTCATTAAAATAAAGCGATCTTTAGATCGCAAAATTAATAAAAATAGAAAAATAGAAAATATTGTATTTAAAGAATGAATAAAGAAAATATTTAAAATTTGCTACCTTTGATAATTGATAATAAAGATAACTAATAATGAAGATAACTAATAATGAATTGTGAATCAGATGGCTACTGAGAAAGAATTGCAAATTCTTTAATTAGGGTTCAATTCCCTCACAATTCTTAATTCTATTGTAGATAATTATAGGGTTCTATTGTAATTTACAGAATAGAAAAGCACTTATAGTTAATTAATTTAACAATATTTGTTTAAACTCTTAATTTTATTCCTTATTAATTAATTATTATTCTATCTTAAAATACTCAAATATTCTTTAAGGCTGATCAAGAAAAAAGATTCTTTTTGTAATATTCTAAAATAAACTAAAAAGAAATTAATAAGTGATCTTTAGTCATATAAAATTTATAAAATTTATAAAATAAATAAAATTTTTAAAATAAAATGATCTTTAGATCACTAAATAAATAATAGGATGTGGTCTAGCTGGCATGACGGTCCCTTTTGGTGGGACAGGGCGACTGTTCGAATCAGTCCATCCTAGTTATATAATAATAATAAAATGATAAAATAAAAAATATTGTAATTGAAATTAAAGATTAACTTATTGATTAAATAGATTGAAGCAACAAACAATTGGTATATATATATAAGTATACGATATATTTATATAAATAAACTGATTTGTTAAGTAATGCTACTTATGGTAGCTATTTAATAATTATTAAAGTACACTATTATTATTGTAATAACTATTAAATTAATTTTTATATATTTAAGCCATCTTTAAATTCCAAAAGATTGAATAACAAATACCAAATGAATTAATTATTGAATATTGAGTAAGTGCTAAGTAGTAATTGACTAATACTCAAGTAATATTTACTATTTTAATTAATTTATGTGTTATATTTAGATATACTTTAATATAATATTTTATCTAAAATAGTATATTCTACATAAATTGAGATATATTGTAATTAGATAATAATAGTAAATAATAACTAAAACGATGTATATGTACATACCTATCGTATACTTATATATTATACAATAAACTATTCAAAATGTATACTTAACCCTTATTTATACTTATTTATTAGTTTAATATTTAATATTAATCTTAACACCAACTAATCACAGCTAGTATGTTAATATCTTTATTACCCTTTTTCTATTTATATAAATCTTTAGATTTATTATTTTTAATTTTTAAATTATTCTATTTATATTTGTTATTAAAGATAGCAATTTAATTTAATTAAATTTAATTTAATATGGGGAAAATTTTTGAATTTTTCATTGAATAATAAATTAATTATTAACAATGTGACTAAACATCACTTTTTTTTTCATTCCCTTTTACTGCAATATCCATTAGTGTATTTTCTAGGATACCAACTGCTGGTACTAGAACTAGGAAATATACAAAGTAGAAGATTGTAGCATAACTTCCAATTTCATAATATGGATATTCTGGATGTTGTGATCCAATCCACATTAGAATTAGGAAATCAACTACAAATACCCAGAATACAAATCGAGATAGAGGTCGGAATTGGTTACCTCGAATTCGAGAAGTATCTAGGATAGGCATAGCTAGTAGAATTAGTAGTGATCCAAACATAGCTAGTACTCCTACAATTTTTGATGGAATTGATCGTAGAATTGCATAGAATGGTAGTAGATACCATTCAGGTACAATTGAAGGAGGTGTTTGCATTGGATTTGCTGGAATATAATTATCTGAATGTCCTAGTGCATTAGGATAGAAGAATACAAATACTGCTAGAACTAGTAGGAAAAGAGTAACTGTAACAAGATCTTTAAATACAAAATAAGGATGGAAAGGTAGTCGATCAGTATTACCTGAGATACCTAGTGGATTACTACTACCATGTTCATGTAGAGTTAGTAGATGCATAGCTGCAAGAGCTGCTAGAATGAAAGGTAGTAGAAAATGTAGTGAAAAGAATCGGTTTAGTGTAGCATTACTTACACTAAATCCACCCCAAACAAATTGTACAAGATCTTGACCAATCCATGGAATAGCACTAAGTAGATTAGTAATTACTGTTGCCATATACTCAATCTTGTGTTGTATCTATTTTTCTAATTTTTAAAAGAATTTAAAGATTAAAAAAGTAGATGGGCGATAACCCATAATTTATTTACTATTTAAATTAAAATAAATAAAATTCCTTCAATCACAAAACCATGTACTCTATTGATTACTTAAAAATAAGAAATTTGAATGAGCCTTGTGTATTATTTGTTCAATAATAGAGTATGTCGACTGTACATTAAGCATATTATATAAAATATACCTACCGATGAACCAGTCTGTAGCGATCGTATTATAAATAGTATAAACATATTAAATAGAACCGACGGTCTGAATTTAAGGATAAAATTGTTAACCGTTTTCATCAGTATTGCCTATTATATAGGGTATTTTATATTAAAAAACTTTAATAGACTATGCAATTATTATTGTAATCTGAGTTATTAAAAACCCATTAATTTATTGCATGTAGGGCAACCATTTTCACCCCATAGTGACATTTGACCATATGGTAGTACATACAATACTCCTAAATTAACTTACAATTTAATTAATATTTAAATTATCACGAAATTAATTAGTTGTATCTTAATTAAAATTAATTTAATTAGACCTTGATAAAAGTATTATCTTTTAGAGTATCCGACTGTACATTAAGCATCATTTCAGATACCCATAAGTGACCCAGTCTGTAGCGATCATGTATATAACCGACGGTCTTAACTAGTGATAATAGTTGTTGACCGTTTTCACTTATGTTGCCAACAAGTAATAATATAATATTATAATTGAAAATTGAAAATTTATAATTAAGAATTGAAAATTGAAAATTGAAAATTGAAAATTGAAAATTGAAAATTGAAAATTGAAAATTTATAATTTATAAGAAGAGTTTTGTAATTAAACTTGTCAATAACTTCGTCAAGTTATTCTATTAATTTGTTCTAGAGGAATTGAACTTTTATAATTTTTTTCTTTATACAAATTAACAAAAATTAATTAATAGGACTATAGTATTAAATTAAATACTATTTTGGGCCATAAACCCAGGAATGCTGTAGCCATAGTTAGAACCATAATAATAACACCAATTGACCATGGTAGTACTCGAGGAGATTTATAACTTCCAAAGTAAAGTCCTCGTCCTACATGGAAATACATGAATAGGAAGAAGAATGAAGCAGTATTAGCATGTACATATCGGATAGCCCAACCGTAGTTAACATCACGCATAATGTGTTCAACACTAGCGAATGCTAGATCAACATTAGGACAATAATGCATAGCTAGGAAGATACCAGTAAGAATTTGGATAACAAGACACATACCAAGTAGTGATCCAAAATTCCACATGTAAGAAATATTAGCAGGTTCTGGATTATCAACAAGATAACTGTTAAGTAGACCCAGAATAGGATTAGATTTAAGAATACGCATAATAAAATAGAATATATATTAATATATAAGAAGAGATTAAATAGAACAACTTTATGTTTACTAATTTAATTTAAATAGATATTAAAGTAATAATAATTAATTATTAATTTAATAATTTAATTTTATAATAGAATACCAGTAAGTATTTTTATTAGATAAAAATAAAATTGCTACTTTTAGTAGCAAATAAAAAGAATCTAAAAATAGTAAATTTAAAATTAGATATAATAACATCGAAGAAAGATTTTAAATCTTAAAGAAAAGTATTTTAAGAGTTATAGTACATACATAGTATATAGCATATACTTATATAATATGTATTAAAAATACTACATTAATTTTGTCCTAGAGGAATCGAACCTCTATAATGTTTTTATCGGAAACACATTCTAACCGTTGAATTAAGGACAATTATGAGTTATTAATAATAACTTATTTTATAATTAATAATTCTTATAGTTTTCAGTAATTATTAGTAAATTATTACTACTTTTAGTATTGATAAATAATATTTATTATTTAAATATATAATATTATAGGAGAATTTGCTTTTTATAACACAAATATATTCTTATTTATTTATCATATTAATATTAACGACTGATACTTAATTTTATTCTTATTAATCATTTATTATGATTCTAGTTTCTCTACTAATAATTCCTCTAATTGGTATTCTTCTTATTGCTCCTTCTTATCGTAATTTTGAATTTATGCCTATTATTAATAATAATCACGGGCTGTCAAAGGGGGCTTGAGCTACTAATGGTAACTCAATCCAAGAAAAAGATATTTTTTCTTCATCAACCTCTGAAGAGGTTGGAAATAATCAAGTAGATCCTGATACTAAACTTAAAGTTATTGCTCTTACTATTAGTATTATTACTTTTCTTTATTCTCTTATTCTACTTCTACTATTTGATCCAACTACTTCTGAATATCAATTTACATTTAATTTTAATTATGATAATCTTAATGTATTTAATTCTGATTTTCAAATTGGTATTGATGGTATTTCTATTTATTTTGTTATTCTTACTACTTTCCTATTCCCTATTTCATTTCTTGCTAGTTGGAATATTAATTCTGCTACTACAACTATCTTTCAAAATAATAAAAATATTCAAATTAGTAATAAATATAATGTTAAATTCTATCTATGTACTCTTCTACTACTAGAAGTACTACTTATTCTAGTATTTATTGTTACTGATCTAATTCTATTTTATATTTTCTTTGAAAGTGTACTTATTCCACTATTTCTAATTGTTGGTATTTGGGGTGGTAGTCCTAATCGAGTACGTGCAGCATTTCTACTATTCCTATTTACACTAATAGGTTCACTATTTATGCTACTATCAATTGTAACAATTTATTACAATGTAGGTTCAACTAATTTTGATGTAATTAGCCAATATGTATTTGATATTTCAATTCAAAAAATTCTTTGGGTAGGTATTTTTATTAGTATGGCTATTAAATTTCCAATGTGGCCATTTTATTCATGGCTATATCGAGCTCATGCAGAAGCACCTATTGCAGGTAGTATTCTACTAGCTGGTATTGTACTAAAAATGGCAACTTATGGTAGTCTACGTCTACTACTACAATTCTTTCCAGATGCTTCATATTATTATAGTCCACTAGTACAAACACTTGCTATTATGAGTGTAATTTATGCTAGTCTAGCAACACTACGTCAAACAGATTTTAAAGCACTAGTAGCTTATTCAAGTGTAGGACATATGGGTATTGTAGTACTAGGACTATTTTCAAATACTATTCAAGGTGTTGAAGGTTCTATTGTACTTTCTATTGCTCATGGATTTGTAAGTCCAGCTCTATTTACACTAGTTGGTGCTGTACTTTATGATCGATTCCATACTCGTACAATCCGATATTATCGAGGACTAGTTACTTACATGCCAGTATTTACAGCATTCTTTTTCCTATTTACAATCTTTAATGCTGGTATTCCACTAAGTGCAAATTGGATTGGAGAAGCACTATGTCTAATGGGTATTTATCAACTAAATCCAATTGTATCTGTACTAGGTTCAACAGGTATTGTACTAAGTGCAGCATATTCAATTTGGCTATATAACCGAATCTCTTATGGTGCTTACAGTAAATATCTAAGTTATACAACAGATATGAATCGTCGAGAATTTAATGTAATCCTACCACTATTTGTATTTACAGTACTATTTGGAGTAATGCCAAATCTAATTATTGATAATATTGATGTATCAGTAACAAATGTTCTGTACAAAGTATAACAAATTATGTAAATTTAAATTTAAAAAATAATATTTTAAAATATATTTATTGAAAGGGTATAATATATTATATAATCCCCATAAATTGAATTTATAGTTTTTGATAAAACTCTTCCTTTAATCTATTTTTATAGTAGGGTTTATAACTAAAAATATTTCTATTTTTCTTGTCTATTTCTATTTTTCTTGTCTATTTCTATTGAAAAGATATAATATCTTATTTAAAATAGAAAATTATCATAAATTTTATTTTGAATATTCAAAAATTATATTTATTACAGTTTTGGTTATTCATCAAACTCTTCCTTTAATTTAGATACATAGGGACTTTTACCATCAATTAATCATTTAGTTATATTATAATATCATTTACATTAAAAGAATATTATTCTAATTAATTCTTGTATATTTATATACCTTTTTTCATTAAAAGGATTATTTAAAGGATTAAATAATAGGATTATTTAAAGGATTTAGCTGAGTGGTTTAGCGTCGATTTTACACATCGAATACAGAGGTTCGATTCCTCTAATTCTTATTAGTACAGGTTTATCCATTTAATTTATTATTCAATTGCTATCCAAAGATATTAATTGAATTTTACTAAACTTTATTTATTACCATAATATCCAACCTCTGAAGAGGTTGACTGGGCTCTCTGGTAGCTCATTATTATTAACTGAACGAATTTTATTTAAATTTATTGTCTTAATAAGACTTTTTATTGCTACTGTAGGTTACAAAAATAGTAACCATAGTAACCAAGAGGTAGCTTAATAAAACAAGACTATATTTTTATTATTTTATGATAAAATCACTATTTACTAATATTTCTATTACTTTTATTAGTATTATTGCTATTTTTTATCCTAATATTGCTTACAATGATGCTCCTCAACCATGGCAAATTGGATTTCAAGATGGTGCTTCTCCAATTATTGAAGGTATTTCTGAACTATTTCAATCAGTATTTTTTTATCTTATTATTATTGTAGTTGGTGTATTTTGGGCTATTTATTCTGTAGTTAAAAATTTTGGTTATAAAAAATCACCTATTGTACATCACATTACACATGGTACAACTATTGAACTAATTTGGACTATTAGTCCTGCACTAATTCTAGTTGCTATTGCATTCCCTAGTTTTAAACTACTTTATCTAACAGATGAAGTATTTACACCTTCAATGACAATTAAAGCAGCAGGTCATCAGTGGTATTGGTCATATGAATATTCTGATTTTCTAAATGAAGAAGGAGAATCAATCGAATTTGATTCTTACATGGTTCCAGATGCAGATCTAGAAGATGGTCAATTCCGACTACTTGATGTAGATAATAATGTTGTAGTACCAGTAGATACAAATATTCGATTTATTGTAACTGGTCAGGATGTAATTCATTCATTTGCAGTACCTTCTCTTGGTATGAAAATTGATGGTATTCCAGGTCGACTAAATCAAGTATCAACAATTGTAGAACGAGAAGGTCTATTTTATGGACAATGTTCAGAACTATGTGGAGTACTACATGGTTTTATGCCAATTTGTATTGAAGCAGTAAGTCCTGAGAAATATCTAGAATGGATGGATGAGATGGCTGAGTAGTTAGATTAGATTAGAAATTAATCTTCTCTTATATATAATTACATATACTCTTAGTTATTTTTAACCTTTTCTTTAATTATAATCTATTTATTTATTTTAAAATTAATTCCCCTTTTTACTTAGATTTTTTACTTTTTAAAGTATTTCTTTACTTTATTTTTTAATTTAAATATTATTACTTTTTTAAGTAGAATTATCTCATTATTTCATTATTAAGATTTTATTAATCTTTTAATTGCAAATATTATTCTAATTATTTTAAGTGATCAAAGGTAACTTTATTTTATTGTCATAGATACTATGAGGTATCGGCAGTTTAAAGTTAACCAGAGGTAACTTTAATTTTATTTTACTAAAACATTTATTATTATGACTAATCTATTTAATCTAAAAGGTTTTGATATATCTATTATTTATTCATCACCTAGTTGTTGTGGTACTATTGTATCTATTATTCTTATTCTTATTGTTCTAGTTCCAGTACTTCTATCTGTTGCATTTATGACTATTCTTGAGCGTAAAGTTATGGGACAAATGCAACGACGTATTGGACCTAATGTAGTAGGTTATTATGGTATTCTACAACCATTTGCAGATGCTCTAAAACTAGTTGTTAAAGAACAAATTATTCCAGCACAATCTAATAAAGCACTATTTTTTCTAGCACCTATGATTTCTCTAGTATTTAGTCTACTATCATGGGCTGTTATTCCATTTGGTCCTGGTATGGCTATTAGTGATCTTTCACTTGGTATTCTTTATTCACTTGCTATGTCATCAATTGGTGTTTATGGTGCTCTATTTGCTGGATGGGCTGCTAACTCTAAATATGCATTTCTAGGATCTCTACGTACAACTGCACAAATGGTTAGTTATGAACTAATTTATTCAACTTGTGTATTTACTGTAATTCTAATAGCAGGTTCTCTTAATCTAACTAAAATTGTAGAATCTCAATCTGGTATTTGGTATATTGTACCACTATGTTCTATTTTTATTCTTTATCTAATTTCAGCTACTGCTGAACTTAATCGTACACCTTTTGATCTTCCTGAAGCAGAATCAGAACTAGTTAGTGGATTTATGACAGAACATTCAGGAATGATCTTTGTATTCTTTTTCCTAGCTGAATATTGTGGTGTTGTTCTAATGTCAACATTCTCAAGTATTCTATTCCTAGGTGGTTATGGACTTCCTGAAGTATTTGTAAATGATACATTTATTAATCTACAAAGTATTATTCTATGTCTAAAAGCACTAGTATTTATGTTCTTCTTTGTATGGGTACGAGCAACATTTGTACGTCAACGATATGATGGTCTAATGATTTTCTGTTGGACACAACTACTACCAATGGCAATTGCACTACTAGTACTAGTACCAAGTATTCTAGTAGCTTTTGATATTGGAGCAGTAAATTAATATTATATTATTAAATTTAATTTAATTTAATTTAATTTAATTTAACTTAATTTTATTTTATTTTATTTTATTTAATTTAATATAATAAAAAGTGACTTTTAGTCGCAATATAAATTGATAATATTAAATAATAATTAAAATCGACTTTTAGTCGTAATATAAACTTAAATATTAAAAAATATTAAAGAAATTTGTATATTAATTTATATAAATAAAAGTAGTAAATCACTTCCCCTTAGTATATAATATATAAGAAAAGTTTTATTATAAATCCATATACTATTTACCATTTTTAGATTTAATTTTATTTAATCTTTAATAGTTATCTCTAAATTATTTTTTTGTTAATCTTTTTATTATTATTCTATTATAAGTGTAGTTTAAATAACTACATTTAATTATATCTTAACGTTAGGTTAACATTATTTATTTTTGTATCTTGCAACCTACAATTGCATAATTTGATACATTTAAATAGAAAGTTCTAAAACAAATATCCTAATTTAATTTATTGATAAATTTGAATTGTACAGAAAATATACTAATTTATACCCTGAAGTTACCAAAAGCTATCGGAGGTAGTTAAATTATTGAAAATAAAATTCTTATTTTTGTTCCTTATTTTTAAGTGTTATAAATAATTTTAACAGAATTTAGACTAAAATTAACTAACTTTATCCCCTTTTTATTTAATAAAAATTTATTTATTAATTCATTAATCTATTGAAAATAAGATTATGTAAAAATACTATTTATATTTGCTATCTAAAGATAACAATTTTATTATTCTAAAATGAAGCTGAAATAGGCTAAGAGGTTAAACCATACGATTCATACTTGTAATTTGAAGGTTCGATTCCTTCTTTCAGCTATCCTGTTAAAGTTAAAGTTAAAGTTAAAGTTAACTGTTAATGTTAAAGTTAAAATTAACTGTTAATGTTAAAGTAAAAATTAAATATTAATAATAATAACATAATTAAATGTATAATTATTAATAAAAATTGATTTCTAGTTGCAGTATAAAAATATTAAAAGGTAATTTAAATATTAAATTAAAAGATTAAGATATTAATATCTGTAATAAATAGTTTATGTTAAAATAATAATCTCTTCCTATAAAAATTATTAAATGGGGAAGGTTCTACTTCACACACATTACAATAATAAATACTAGAATTACTCGAATATCAAATACTGATGATACCATATTAAATACTGATTCTTCATTACTTATTGATGCTTTAATCCCATTTACACTCATATTCTCATATGTTAGTGTTGTTAGAATTGGCATAATTAGTACAATTGTTAGAATTACTAGTGATACTGCAAAATAGACAGCATAAGATGGTAGTGTTGAATCATCAAGTTTACCTAGTTCTTTACTTGTTGATGATAGACCTGATGTAATACCATAACCAAAAATTTGTTCAATTAGACCTCGATCTAGTTGTTTTGATACTACATAACCTAGACCTAGTGCTCCTGGAATTACATAAGTATTATATAGTACTTCAATGTAATATTTTCCATTATAAAATTTATAAAGATTATAACCTAGATTTGTATTACCAAATGCTACTAGCATTTTAGGACTATATTGATATGATAGATAAGCTACAGTTGCAGATCCAAATGTAATAATTGAAGGAAGTAGTTTATAAAATGTTGGAATTACTTCAGCTTCAATTAGATTAATATGATTTGGATGAATAAATAGTGATGTTCCTGCAAAATCTGTACCCATTCCAACAAATAGATCTTTTGCAATATAACCAAAGAAAATTGCTAGAAGTGATAGTGTAATCATTGGAATCATAGCATAAATAGCAGCATCATGTGCTGATTCATAAATTTTTTTAGGTGAATTAGGATATGTTATAAATGTTATTGCTACTAGTCGGAAACTATAAAATGCTGTTAGACCAGCTGAAATAGATCCAAACCAATAAGCAATAGAACCTTTAAATAGATATTGTGAATAAGCTAGTTCTAGAATTAGATCTTTTGAATAAAATCCTGTCATAAATGGTACAGCCATTAGACTTAGTGAACCAATTAGAATGGCTGTGTAAGTAAATGGTAGGAAACCAAGTAGACCACCTAGTCGACGTTGATCTTGTTGATCAAATGTAGCATGTAGTACAGCACCAGCTGATAGAAATAGTAGTGCTTTAAAGAAAGCATGATTTACAAGATGAAATAGTGCAGTATTATATTGAGAAAGTCCACAAGCAAGGAATAGATAACCCATTTGTGAACAAGTTGAATAAGCAATTACACGTTTTAGATCATTTTGTAGTAGTCCAGTTGAAGCTGCAAAGAAAGCAGTAATAGAACCAATCCAAGTAATAGCAATAAGTGCTGTAGAACTATATTCTAGTAGAGGACTACTTCGAAGTAGTACATAAACACCAGCAGATACTAGTGTTGCAGAATGAATAAGTGATGAAACAGGAGTAGGTCCAGCCATAGCAGTAGGTAGCCATGTATTAAGACCAATTTGTGCACTTTTACCCATACCACCAATAAGTAGTAGAATACCAATAATAGTAAGTGCACTTTCATTCATAATTGGAGATAGTGAAAATACTGTAGAGAAATCAACATTACCAAATAGGAAAAACATTGCAAAGAATGAAATAGTAAGTGCCATATCACCTACACGATTAACAATAAATGATTGCATTGCAGATTTATTAGCTTCAATAATAGTAAACCAAAAATTAATAAGTAGATATGAACATACAGCAATAAATTCCCAACCTAGAAATAGAACAAAATAGTTATCTCCTGCAAGAAGAAGAACCATAAAGAAAGTAAATAGACTAAGATATGAGAAAAATCGTTGATTATGTGGATCAGAACTCATATAATCAATAGAATAAAGATGTACTAGAGAAGAAATAAGTAGTACTGTAGCAATAATAGAAATAGAAAGTGTATCAAATGTAAATGACCAATCAATAGAAAGAATTTCAGATTGAATCCAAGTACCAAGTTTAATAGTAACTGGAGAATGACAAAGAACAATTTCATAAAATGCAACAATAGAAAGAATAGCAGAAATAGCAAGACAAGATGTAGTAATAATATGTACACCTGTAACACCAAGTTTACGTCCAAGAAGTCCTGCAGTAGTAGCACCTAGAAATGGTAGAAATAGGAAAGTTAGATACATAAGTAAGATAAAAGAAATTAGATTATAAATAAATAAATAAGGAAGAATTTGGAATGTATAAATTATATAGTGAATACGCTATTTTAAACCCCAAAAACACTTACTCCTTATTTACATTATCTGATAGTGAAATTGATCCTCGTAGTCGGTAATATGCTACTAGAATACCCAGACCAATTGCTGATTCTGCTGCAGCTAGTAGAATAATATAAATTGCATAAGTTTGACCTAGAATATCATCAAAATTACTTGATGAAATTAGTACTAGAATTGTAATTGATAGTAGCATAATTTCAATTGAAAAAATCATTACTAGAATATTTTTACGATTTAGTACAAACCCTAGAATACCAATAATAAATAGTGTAATACTAAGATTCATTTGATAATAAAAATTTGTTAATAAGAATGAATGATAATTAGTTAATAATTAAAATAATCAATAATTTACGAGAACTACCCGAGTCGAACGGGCATAAACCAAACTGACAATTTGGTGCATTAACCATTATGCTAAGATCCCTAAATTTCTAATTTATTTATTTGCTACCAATGGTTGCAAAAAAACAACCGAAGGTTACAATTATATTTAATAAAAAAGAAATTAAGGGTAAAACTTTGGACTTGAACCAAATCCACTGAATCCACAGATCAGTGCTCTACCAGTTGAGCTAGATTTACCTTTTGATATTATTAGATTTTAATAAATTAATTTTAATTATTTAATTTAATATTTTTCAAGCTACCTAAAGTAGCAATATTATATTTAAATTAAGCATCTTGAAGGACTCGAACCCGCAATCTCTTAATCCGAAGTTAAGCGCTTTAACCAATTTAGCTAAAGATGCTTGTTAATTAAGAAAAAATAAAAATTGTAAGCAATGGGACTTGAACCCATACAGTTTTACACTACTATTTCCTAAGAATAGCTTGTCTACCAATTTCAACATGCTTACTAATTTAAGACTTAAAATTAAATATTTAATATAAAATATTTAAGCGACTTTTAGTCGCAATATAAACTGACCTATATCAATAATTTAACTACTTTTTAAATTTTTTTGTAATTATCTTTTTACAACTAGTACTTCTGGTAACAATTCAAGGAAGATATTGGACAAAAGGAGATTCGAACTCCTAAGAGTAAAACTCAGACAATTAGCAATCGCCTACACCTCGCCAGTAGCAGTTTGTCCATAATAAAAAAGAATTAATTTAAATTAATAAGAAATAAAAAAGTAATGTTTAATAACAAAATAAAAAGAGAACAGTGAGATTCGAACTCACGACCAAAAAATTAAAAGTTTTTCACTCTAACCAACTGAGTTATGTTCTCTAGTATAAATAATTAAATAATTAGAAATAATATAATAAGAAATATTCGATACTTTTATATGTGTCGATGTATGTTACATATCGTATACTTATAATTATTATGCAAAGAGATACTTTTTATACTTAATATAAACTATTATATTTAATATAGACATCTATGTTGTGTTCTAATTAGAACATTCAACTTATTGAATTACTTTCAATTCAATTATATATTAATTATTTTAAAATTTTTTAAAAATAGTTTTCTAAAATTCTATTTTTATTTATTACTTTTCTATTAATGACTTATTTTATTAATTCTCCTCTTGAGCAATTTGAAGTTAATAGTCTTATTTCTCTTGATTTTCCTATTCTAGGACAATTTCACATTTCTCTTACTAATCTTGGACTATATGCTCTTATTGCAGTATTTCTTATTATTTCATATCATTACTTTGCATTTAATAATCATAAACTAGTACCAAGTCGATGGAGTATTTCACTTGAAGTATTCTTTTCTTCACTACATGGTCTAGTTAAAGGTCAACTAGGTAAAAATGAAGGATATCTACCATTTATTTATTCTCTATTTTTCTTCCTACTATTCTCTAATCTAGTAGGTAATGTACCTTATGGATTTACAGTTGGTAGTTCACTAGTAGTATCACTAGGTCTAAGTGTTATTATTTTTATTGGTGTAACTATTCTAGGACTAAGTATTCATAAAGTACATTTCTTTTCATTCTTCCTACCTGCAGGTACACCTATTGCACTAGTACCTATTCTAGCTCCAATTGAAATGATTTCATATCTAGCACGAGCACTATCACTAGGTGTGCGACTTCTAGCTAATCTAGCAGCAGGACATTCACTAATGAAAATTCTAGGTGGATTCCTATTTACACTATTTACTTCAAGTATTGTAGTAAGTATTGTAACACTAGTTCCATTTGCACTATTCGTAGCAATTGTAGCACTAGAAGTAGCAGTATCATTTATTCAAGCATATGTATTCTGTATTCTAACAGCATCATATATTAAAGATTCAATTGATCTACATTAGATATTTTTGATATTTTAGGTATCAAATAATTTAATATTAAAATAAAAACGACTTTAAGTCGCAATATTAAATTAAATGTATATTAATCATAATAATAAAAAATGAGATAATGGGTAAATATTCTTAAATAAGATTAATCCCCATACATAATATATATAAGAAGAGTTTAGTTTATAAACTAAAGCTGTCTTATTTATAATTCTTATTCATTTTTACTTATTAATAAATTATTTATAATCTTCTTCTAAATTATTCCTACTCTTTTCTATTTTTTACTTTTTACTTTTTTTATAGAGAGTCAATTTTACTATTTGTTATCAAAAGTACCAGAGATAACTACGCTACTGTTGGTTTAATTTTTACTAATTAAAAGTAGTTAGTAGTAATCAACAATATTTTAATGTATAACCAACCTTTTACGAAGATTTTTATAATTAAATTTATTTTATTATGAAGGTTTTTGTTATTATTTGAATTTGTATTAACCTGTAACTTTTAAAAATTTTTTATTTTTATGACTCGATGGCTTTATTCAACTAATGCTAAAGATATTGGTACTCTGTATCTTATTTTTGCACTATTCTCAGGTCTTGCAGGTACAGCATTTTCTGTACTTATTCGTATGGAACTTTCTGGACCTGGTACTCAAGTACTATCTGGGAATTATCAAGTATTTAATGTTATCATTACTGCTCATGCATTTCTTATGATTTTCTTCATGGTTATGCCTGCACTTATGGGTGGTTTTGGTAATTATTTCGTACCAGTAATGGTAGGTGCACCTGATATGGCAATGCCTCGACTAAATAATATTAGTTTCTGGCTACTTCCTCCTAGTCTAATTCTACTACTAGCTAGTGCGTTTGTTGAAAACGGAGCTGGTACTGGATGGACAGTTAATTATGATAAGATGTCTAAAAACACTACTCTATGCGGAAAACTCCTCCAGTTTATTCAATATTTTTTAAATAAAATTATTGTAATTTACACGAAGATGAATACTAATTTCCTTAATATTATTAATTATGTAAAAATGTCATCAACATGAGGACAATCCGCCTGGTTTATTATTAAGTATATTTATATTAATATACTCGATTATTTTAATAAATCATCAGAGACTACACGTAGTGCATTTTATAGCATTTTTACTAAAAATACTAATCTTAAAGATACTTTTTATAAATGATTTGTTGGTGTTACTGACAGTAATGGTATATTTTATTTTTATAAAAATAAAAAAGGTATTTGAACTTTTTGTTTTAAAGTAATTCAAAATAAAAATAATATACAACTATTTTATTACATTAAAACTATGCTAAAAGTAGGTAGTATTTATACTAATAAAAAAATAATAGTTGAATTTGTAATTCAAGATAAAAAAATGATTATTAAACATATTCTACCTATTTTTAAAAAATATCCTCTTCTTACTTCTAAAGATTTTTATTATAAAAATTTTTGTGAAGCAATTCTTATTTCAGAAGATATATCTATTTCTAAAGAAAAAATGAATAATGATATTACTATTATTAATCAAAAATTTATACCTAATAACTTTGTTTCTTCTGCTTGGAAAGACATAACAATTTATACTCTAAAAGATATTATATCTAAAGAATGAATTGTAGGTTTTACTGAAGTTAATAGTAGTTTTTATCTAATAAAGAAAGGAGAAAATCAAATATCGCATATTTTTCAAATTATTCAAAAACGAGATAAAATTATTGTAGATGTAATTAGTATAATTCTACCAATAAAAGTTTATAATAAAAAAGATTATTGAGTTTGTAGTACAACAAGCGAAAATGATGTTAAACAGATTATTTGCTATTTTGAAAATACCTATAAAGGTATTAAATCTATTGAGTATCGAATTTGATCTCGATCTTTTATAAAAAATCTTTCTTTCTCACAACTTCTTATTATTCGTAATAAGATTAAAAACATTACTAATTATTTATAATTAATTTCTTAAATTATTATTTTTATCTAAATTTTTTTATTTATAAAATCTATAAAATGAAGGTATAGTCCAATCCTACTATGAGAATAGTAGCTTTATTAATGTTATCCTCCACTATCAGGAGTACAAAGCCATTCAGGTGGATCTGTAGATCTAGCTATTTTTAGTCTACATCTATCTGGTATTTCTTCAATGCTAGGATCAATGAATTTCATTGTAACCGTATTTAATATGCGTGCTCCTGGACAAACAATGTACAAAATCCCACTATTTGTATGGGCTGTTATTGTTACATCATTCCTACTGGTACTTACTCTACCAGTACTAGCGGGTAAAATTGTGCCCGCTATAAATCTAGCTATATGCTGGAAACTCTTCTATATTTTATTGTAAAGATAATTTTATTGTAAAAATAATTTTATTGTAAAAATAATTTTATTGTAAAGATAATTTTATTGTAAAGATAATTTTATTGTAAAGATAATCAGCAGGTAATTATGATTATTATACTCATGAAAACCTCAACGACTGCACGCTAGAACTATTTATTAATAATTATATTTATTATTTTTATAAAATTATATTTATTAGTTATCATTAAACTTAAGTTAGTTGTAAGTAGTAAGATACAGTCTAAACTTGTATGAAAATACAAGGTAATTTCATTTTTTATTATAAAAATAATATAAATTAGAAAAATTACAACAAATTTTGGCAATTACAATGCTACTAACTGATCGTAACTTTAACACTTCATTCTATGATCCAGCAGGTGGTGGTGATCCAGTACTATATCAACACCTATTTTTTAAATTCTTACTCTTTGACCAGATAAGAATATCTATTAAACTCTTCTTATATAAACTTATACTTCAATGAATAAAAACACTAACTTTAATTTTTGTCATTTTCAAACTATTTTCTCTAAATATTATCCTAATTTTAATATACCTAATCAAAAATTTCTTGAATGGTTTATTGGATTTACTGAAGGAGATGGTTGTTTTGTCAATAATAATTATATTCGATCACTAAACAACCCATCAATCTCTAAAGAAGTTGGTAATAAAGATATTTATAAAAATAAATCTTACTCTAGTTTTGTTATTACACAATCTAATAAAGATATTCAAATTCTTTATTTTATTCAAAATAAAATAGGATTTGGTAAAGTTATTAAACAAGGTAAAAATACTAGTCGATATGTTGTTCAAGATAAACAAAATATTTTTATTCTTATTAATCTATTTAATGGTAACATTGTTCTACCTAAAAATTCCCTTAAATTCAAAAAATGAATTAAACAATTTAATTATAATAATAATTCTAATATTATTTTTAAAAACTCTATTGTTTTCCCTCAATTTATCGATTATTGAATTTGTGGATTTACTGATTCTGAAGGACATTTTGGATGTTCCATCCTTAAAAATTTTAAGACTTATCGATATCGATTTATTATTGCACAAAAAGGGAAAGAAAATATTCCTGCTCTAATACAAATTAAAAAAGTACTAGGTGGTAAAATTGAATCACATTCTGCTAAAAATATATATCAACTAGTAGTCAATGGAGTTAGTAATATAAATAATGTTATTAAATATTTTGATGAACATCAACTACTTACAAATAAGAAAAAATCTTATTACCTTTGGAAAGATATTGGAAAAGATATTATAAATAAAAAACATCTAGTGTTTAAATATAATAAAGAACTTAAAATTAAGAGTAAACTCATTAACAAATAAAATAGATATAATAGAAATAAAGATCAATGGTTTAGTATTTTTTACTAAGAAGTTCAATTTGGCAGGTGTTAACTTATTTTGCAACTGAAAGTTGCTCATTATTTATTGTACTGATTAATTTTAATCAGATATTTGCTATCAATGATTAATAAAAAATTAATCAAAAAGAGGTAGCATTTATTAAAGACCAAATTAAACGAATGTTAAATCATACCATAAATCTAGTCCACAATTTATATTTTAATATTTTTAGTAAAAAATATTAAATATTTTGTTATGGCAATTTTTAGAAAGAAATAACATATAATTGTGCTTACATTGACGGATGTAAGAACTTAAATTATTCTACTTACTAATTTAAGTTGGCAATGCAAGTGAAAACGGTTAAGATATACTCATATTAAGACCGTCGGTAATCTAAATTATCGCTACAGACTGGGTCACTTGTGGGTGTCTGAAATGATGCTTGATGTACAGTCGGTTCTCATATTAATTATTAATTTAATTGCGACTAAAGGTCACTTTTATTTCAATTTCAATCTTAATTAGAATTGTTCAATAATTAGTATAATAATTTAATTATTTTTAAAAAATTAAAGAGATAAATTGAAATTTTAATAACTTTTGATTATTTTAATCAATTTTTATTAATTTGTAGTAATTCAAACTTCTATTTAATTATCATTTTTAAAAAGGAAGAATAAAAGTATTAAATTATTAGGCTTTATTAAAGAGTTAATAAATTTTAAAGTTTTGAGAATGGGTTCTTCGGTCCATCTTCTGTTTGGCCCGCTAATTGGCGTATACCTATAATTTATTCTATGGGGAATCCAATTACGCACTATGCTATCTGCTGGAATAATCTTCCTTTTCAACACATTCTATCTACTAATTTTATTAATGATATTAACATTATTATTAGTAGTATTTTCGTATTTATTATTGTTAATTATTCTATTTTTAGTCAAAATGATATAATTTGGATTCTATCAGCAAGTAACCAACGGTCATCTTCTAACGATAATATTTATAGTTTTGATTCTGACCTTAATCTTATTTCTGATAATAATAGTAATTCATATTTTATTAATTCTGGAAAATTTAGTAATAATTACTATTCTTATAATATTGATAATATAAATATAAATATAAATAATGAATTTATTCAAATTCCTTCTATTTTTAGCTCATCAATCTCTAAAGAAATTTCTAAAGAGGTTGATTATTCTATTAATAATAATATTTATAAAAACTTTATTAATAATATTAATCATTATCACAAAGATTATTATCATTTCAATTCTATTAATATTCGTAATGATTTCTCAGTAGGTACTCCAGAGGCTATAAGCATAGCAATGAATAACGAGATTATATCTTTCTTCCATAAAGATTTTGGTTTTGATCAATGGCTTGCTGGTGTTATTGATGCTAGTGGTAAAATTGGTATTACTAAACAAAATAATGTTTATATTGAAATTGTTACATTTATTGAAGATATTAAAATGCTACGATTTATTCAAAATTATCTTGGTGGTAATATTCAATTTCTTATGGATAAAAATATGGTACAATATCGAATAAAAAAAGATTCTGGTATTGTAGATATTTGTAATCGTATTAAAAATCTTCTTCAAAATCATGAACGTATCGAACAATTTAAACTTATTATTCCTAAATTTGGTATTCAACGAGATAAATTTATTCCACTTACTATTGATTCTAAATGGTTTGTTGGTTATTTTGATGCTAAGGGTTACGCTATTTCTTCTATTGATAATCCTAATTTTAAAAATCTTAGTATTCAAATTATTAGTGATAATTTTTCTGATGTTAATCTATTCTGTCAAATGTTTGGAGGTAAAATTCAGAAAATGCAATCATCTAATTATAAATGGTTTACAGTTACTAAAGATCAAAATATAAAATTCTATAATTATTTTATAAAAAATATTCGACAATTTCAAACTAAAAAATCTATGCGTCTATTCCTAATTCATGAATTTTATAAACTAAAATCTCAAAAAGCACATTATAACAATAGTTTTCTATCTGATACATGGAAAGATTTTAATCTTAAATGGAAAGTATATCATAATTCTATTATTGATAAATATAATATATTTTTATTATCTATATGATCAAAAATAATATTTTGATTTACTTTTAAATTCATTGAAAATATAGTCCATTTAAAATAAAATGTTAATTATTGAATTATTACTATTGTTAATAATTCTTAATTACGACTAAACGTCACTACTAAATCTTTCAATTTTATTTTATTGAAAAATAATTAAAATTAAAGTATTTTACAAATGCATCCCGAAGTATACATTCTAATTATTCCAGCATTTGGAATTATTAGTCAAATTATTTCAACATTTTCATCTAAATCAGTATTTGGATATCTAGGAATGGTTTATGCTATGGCAACTATTGGTGTACTAGGTTGTCTAGTTTGGGCACATCATATGTTCACAGTTGGACTTGATGTTGATACTCGAGCTTACTTTACTGCAGCTACTATGGTTATTGGTGTGCCAACAGGGATTAAAATCTTTAGTTGGCTTGCTACAATTTATGGTGGTTCAGTACGACTTTATACACCAATGGTATTTGCTATTGGATTCCTAGCTCTATTTACTATGGGTGGTGTAACTGGTATTACACTATCAAATGCTAGTCTAGATATTGCTCTACATGATACTTACTACGTAGTTGCTCATTTCCATTACGTACTATCAATGGGTGCAGTATTTGGACTATTTGGTGGATTCTATTATTGGTTCCCAAAAATTGTTGGAAAAACATATAATGAAACACTAGGAAAAATTCATTTCTGGTCACTATTTACAGGTGTAAACCTAACATTCTTCCCACAACATTTCCTAGGAATTTCAGGAATGCCACGACGTATTCCTGATTATCCAGATGCATTTACACCTTACAATGTAATTTCATCTGTAGGAAGTCTAATTTCACTAGTTGCTGTTCTAGTTTTTGCTTACACTATTTACGATGCTCTAGCATATGGTGAAGAAGCTGAAGCAAATCCTTGGGCAGTACCTGAATTCTTTGAATCAACACCAATTTATTGGCTTGAAGGAGGTCAAACAGAATCACTAGAATGGTCAGTAGAATCACCTACACCATTCCATGCATTCCATGTTCTACCTTCTCAATCTTAATAAATACAATTTTTCAAATAAAATTAAATTAATAAGATAAATAAAGCAACTTCCAGTAACGGAAAGTAGCTTAAAATAAAAATGGTTTAATAAAAAAATTTTATTATTTTCTATTAAATTTGTTATTTATTTAAGGAAATTAAATCTATTCCCCTTTTAATTAAATAAAATAAAAAAGTGCGATCTTTATCTTTATATCGCAAGATAATTAAAAAATGATCTTTGGTCGTGAAATAAATAATTAAAAAACGATCTTAAATCGCAAAATAAATAGTTAAATAAGGATAAGATTAATGTATAAATATCACAATATTGAACAAATTTGAAGAAATTTGAATAAATAGAGGTGTCAATGTTGTGTAATAGCGTATACTTATATATATACGTAATATGCTTTACACTCTTACACTAATACCATCTATTAATTAATTATGCCTCAACTAATCCCATTTTATTTTGTAAATCAACTATCATTTACACTATTCTCTCTATTTGTACTAATTTATCTATTTAGTCGATATATTCTACCTGCATTTCTTGAAGTAAATCTATCTCGACTTTATATTACAAAAATTCGATAAAAGCAACCTAAACCTATGGTTTTAATTAAAAATTTTTATTAAGAATTTAACTTAATTATAAATAATAATTTTAATTAAACGATAATTAAATATTGATAGAGTAATTAGGAGGATTATCAGTCCCCATGAGTTTATATATAAGAAGAGATTTTTATATTAAACAGATATTTTTATTTATAAATAAATATATCTTCTACTCTAAAAATACAATATTTTAACAATATTTATAACAATATTTATTAGAATATTAATAACAATATTTATTAGAGAAACAATATTTCTTAGAGAGTCGATAAGGAAAAATAGATAAGGAAAAATATTTTCTTCTTAACTTTGAACTATCAGAGTAACCAGATGTAGCTCAATATATTTTATATATAAGAAGAGAGTTAATTATTAACTATATTAATATTATTATTATTATTATTATTATTATCACTATCACTATCACTATTTCTATTACTATCACATTAAACTATTATTATAGTAGTCCTTAAGACTTATCGTTTGATTAATTATTGTTATGCTATCTATTGGTCTTATTTCATTTATTCTTGCTATTCCTATTTTCTCTAATTCTATTCCTGCTACAGTATTCAGTCGAATTACTTCTATTATTCTAATGTTCTCGGCTGTTCTTACTTGGAATAGTATTCATTCATTTTTTATTAATACTAATTTCAACTATGGGATTAGTATTTTTAGTGGACTATTTCATATTTCCATTTCTACACTTACATTTCAATTTCTACTACTTGTTATTGGTTCACTTATTCTGTTTGGATGGGGACCCGTTAATAAAAATATTGATAACAATAACATTCTTAATGACTCTAAAAATAATGAAGTAGATTCTATCAATTCATCTAATTTTATTGTTACTAATACTATTGGTGAATATAGTCTTATTGTACTATTTTCTGTTCTAGGAGGTTGTCTACTTATTTCTAGTTATAATTTTGTTTCAATGTATATGGCTATTGAACTACAAAGTTTTGCAGCTTATATTCTATGTACACTTTATCGTAATTCACAATCAGCTACTTCTGCAGGTCTTAAATATTTCCTACTTGGTAGTCTAGCTTCTGGTATTATTGTACTAGGTACTGCTATTATTTATGCTGGTACTGGTATTACTAATTATGAAGATCTAGCACTACTTATTAGTGTTGGTAATTTTGATCAAAGTAGTTATAATTATGTAACAACTTGTGTGTCAGGTGGTATTCTACTAATTGGTATTGGGTATATCTTTAAAGTAGGTGCTGCTCCACTTTATAATTGGGCTCCTGATGTTTATGATGGTATTCCAACAGTAGTAACATCATGGGTAAGTACAATTCCAAAAATTAGTATTTTTGTATTTCTACTAAATCTTAGTTTTATTGCAACAGGTTATGATTTTCAATGGTCTAATTCACTACAAAATACTATTGGTAATCTTTATACTATTTATGGTCAACCTCTACAAACACTACTACTAGTTTGTTCAACACTTAGTCTAATTATTGGTGGTATTGTAGGACTTTCTCAAGTACGTATTAAACGACTACTAACATTTTCAACTATTAATCATATTGGATTTCTACTACTTGCTCTAGCAGTAAGTACTGAAAATTCAATTGAAGCATTTGTATTTTATCTAATTCAATATTCAATAACAAATGTAAATACATTCCTAACACTACTAGCGTTTGGATATGCATCAAAAGGTATTATTCTATCATCTAAAAATATAACAGTACGTGAATTCTCACTACTTGATGATCTAAAAGGTCAATTTTATAAAAATCCACTACTTGCTATTAGTTTTAGTATTAGTCTATTTTCAATAGCAGGTATTCCACCACTAATTGGATTCTTTGCAAAACAAATGGTACTAACTTCAGTATCTTACAATTATTCTTACATTTCAATTGTAGCAATTATTACAAGTGTAATTAGTGCAAGTTATTATCTAAAAATTGTACAACTAATGTTCTTTAATAAAGTTTCAGATGAAAATTCAATTCCATTTACATCAATTGAAAATAATAAATCAACATCAAATAATATTGAAACATCATCAGAATCAGAAGCAACAACAATTACAACAATGCATAGTACAGTAATTTCAGTAATTTCACTAGTAATTGTAATGTATATGTTTGATTCATCAATCCTACTAAATATTAGTCATCTAGTAAGTCTAAGTCTATTTCGAGTCTAGCTTATTATTTTATATATCGTATACTTATAAATTTTTAATTATTAAATAAATTATGAATAATCTTACTATCTTTCTTATTCTTGTCCCTATTATTGGATTTATCCTTCTTTTTGCTAATATTCTACTTGCTAAACATGCTCCTTATGCTGAAAAAGTTACATCTTATGAATGTGGATTCTCTCCTATTTATGGACAAAATCGATCTCCATTTACTATTCAATTTTATCTTGTTGGTATTCTATTTCTAATTTTTGATGTAGAAATTTTTATGACAATGCCTTATGCACTAACAGTAACTGAAACAGGTAATTATGGATTTTGGATTATTATGGTATTCTTTGGAATTCTAACTCTAGGATTTGTATTTGAATATTCAAGTAAAGCACTTTACTTTAGTGGTATTAATACTAATCCAACTAAATCAGATTAATACTGACATAATCCCCATATATTTTTATATATAAGTATACGATATGTATGTACATACATGATATGTTATCACAATCTAATCTTATTTATCTATTCTAATTATTATTACAAATAGTATTATCTAATATAATTACTATTTGTAAATTATACACTTATTATTTCTAAATTTTTTATTTAATAATTTCATTGTTAATTAAAGTTAAGACTTAATAAATAGTTTTAGTTTAACAAACTTATTTAAAATGTTAAACTAACAAATTTCAATAACATTTTATGTAAATTGACACGATTTAATACGATCTATAATTAGATACAATCTATAATTTAATACAATTTATACCATTTATACCATTTATTTATCCAAATATAACTTAAATAAAAATTGAATTATACTTTTTTATAAAATAGTAAGTAACCTTTGGTAGTTATTTAATTAAATAAGAAATATGAAAAATTATACTAAATATTTTCATAATAAAAATATTTATTATAAATAATATTGTTAAATTTAAAATAATAATAAGATATTGCTACCCCAGGTAACATAAATAATAAATATAAATAATAAATATAAATATAAATAATAAATATTAAGTAAGGATATTGTTGTTATGCAACCTATCGTATACTTATATTAGTTACTCATTGATATATAATATATCGTATACCTATATTATTACTCATAGCTATACTACTGATTAATTTAACATTAATTTAACGTTTCTTAAAAAAAAAGTGACTTCCACTAATGTATGTTTATTAATACTTAATAATTGATAATAACTTAATTAATAAGTTAATAGTAAGTTAATTAATTAATAAGTTAATAGTAAGTTATCTAATAGATTTATAAATAAATAAATAAATAAATTTATATTAAATAAATAGATAGTAAGTTAGTTAATTAATAGTTAGTTATCTAATAGATAGATGGATACTTATCTAATAGATAGTTAGTTAATAGATAGTTAGTTAGTTAGTAATGAATATATATAACTATATAATTGATAATGGATTATGAATTATAAATATTAATCAAATAAATAAATCATAGTTAGTGATAGAAAGATATCCTCCTCTCTATCTAACTAATAATAATGTATGATAGAAATATTGTATTAATAATAATAAATAATGAGTATAAATAAATAATAATAATATAATCTAATTAAAAATATAAAATATTTGTATAAAATAAATAAATATTAATACTAGGGGGTCCCCCCGGGTTAATTTAGTAAAAATAAAGAATAAAAAATAATTGAAAATTTATATAAAAAAAGAAATAAGAAAATTCAAATATTGATTTGAATTTAGAATTTAGAATTTAGAAAAAAAAAAATACCTATATTCTAGTATAGTCCCCAGGTAGTATACGTCTCAGTTGATACAAAGTCTATCAAATGTAATAGAAATTGAACCAATTTTTTCTATACATACAAATAAATAACTACCTCTGATAGTAAATCAGTAAATCTGGTAGAATAATATGTTTGATTACCTAAAAATGATAAAATAAAAAGGTAAACATTTGTATGATAAAACATTGAAGTGTTAGGATTTAATAATAAGCTACCTATGGTATCAAATTAACCTTGACCCTGTATCAAAAGAGAGGTTGTACCGCCCATAAATAAATAAATGTAAATGAATAATAAATTAATAGAATAGAACTTCAGGTTTCTGGTAGCTCTTTCTCTTTAATAACTACAGTAACAAAAAGTAACTTTAGGTATCAAATAATAAATGAGATTCATCTTTGGTTCATAAATTAAATGGTGGAACTATACTTTAGTATTGAAAATAGAAATACTAAATTATTGAAATAATAGAATAACATATAAACTTCTATTATATTCAACCTCTATCAACAAAAAGTTAATAGGCCCTTTGGTGACCTGTAGAGGTTGATGGGAAAAGTACTTTGTATTACAAAAAGTACTTTTTATAAAAAAAGGTCCCACAATAATAATGAAAGAGATAAATATAAATTATAAAATAAACAAATAAAACTTTCATTCCTTATATATAAAAATATAGATTCTAAAAAAGGTAAGTATTGATATAAAAAATAATGTATAAAAATGGTAAAAGTAAACAGAAGTATAAATATTTGATAAGTGAATATATATATTTGTGTTTAGAAAAAGTTTAGTAAAGTAAATATTAAGTGTAAATATTAGTATTAAGTATTAGTATTAGTAGTATAATAAGTGTATATATATACATATCGTATACTTATATATAAGCGCTCAAGATGCCTCTGTGACAGTTTACTTAGTCATTACTTACCATTATTAATAACATATTTAATAGCATTCTTATTAAAATAAGAATAAAATCATTATTATATTATAATATTATAATAATATTCTATAAAAATATATTTAAAAATAAATAAACTAAACTAAAATAAAATAAAATAGTAATAATAATAATATTAACTATTGGTTGGTATTTTAAGGATTATTAAGATTAGAAAAGATTAAAATAAGAGATAAAACTATTTTTTTTTAATAAAAAGTAAAACTGAGTACTAGTATTATAAATAATAAAAATATAATAAAGTTACCATTGATTGCTTAGATAAGATTGCTTAGATAAGATTGCTTAGATAAGATTGCTTATCTAGATTGCTTAGATAAGATTGCTTAGATAAGATTGCTTAGATAAGATTGCTTATCTAATTAAGAGAAATAAAAAAGGTAAACCAAAAAGGTACCTTCGGTAGCACAAGAATATGAATATGAATATAAATATATTGATATAAAATTATGATATTGATATGGGTATTGATATTAATATTGATATGGGTATTAATATTGATATTGATATTGATATATCGTATACTTATATATATACCTCCAACGGGTGCCTAGTTAACACTAAGACTAACACTAACACTAACACATTGCAAGTTTATTAAATAAAAATATTCAAAATTCATTTTATATAATTTAATAAAAAATAACTAACTAATTTAGTTAATCCAAAAATAACAAGTAAATTCTACTAATTGTATAAAATGCAACCAGAGGTAGCATAAATTGGTATTAATTGCATAAAATAACTATTTATTGCATAAAATAACTATTTATTGCATAAAATAACAAAAGTACCTTAGATATCAAAAGTACTTAAGAATATAAAAAGGTAACTCTAGTTGGTTAGTTTTATAATCTCTGATAGCAAGATATATTATAAAATAGCTAGCAATATATAAAAATATGAAATATATCAAAAAGAAAAATCTTTCAAAAAGAATATTGAAAACTAAAAGAAAATAAATGGAACCATAGGTAGCATAAATAAAAAGGTTGTTGTAAAAATATTGGTATTAGTATTAGTATTAATATTAGATATTAGTATTGGTATTGTTATTAGTATTAGTATTAGTATTAGTATTAGTATTGATATTAGATATAAATATTGTAATTGGTATTGTTATATATTGATATATTAGAATATATTATTATATATAATATAATATCGTATACTTATATATACATCCCCCTCAGGGCATGGTTTTATCAATAATCTATATTTGTAATTATATATAATTCGTTAATCATACATATCTAATATATGATTAAATAAAATGCTACCTGCTACCTCCAGTAGCTCTGTTACCTTTGGTAGCCCATTAATAATATAATAAGAGAATAATAATATTAAGAAGATGTAAGATGTAAGATGTAAGATGGACCATGTATTTATAAATAAATCGTATACTTATATATATCTCTCCCCGAAGAATGCGCCCCATGGGTCATAGTAGATAATTATTAATCAGTAATTATAAAAATAATTATGATAAAATAACATTCTTATTCACAATACTATTGATAAATAAAATTTATTATTATCAGAGGTAACTATTTAATAGAATTTAATAGAATTTAATAGAATTAAATAGAATTAAATAGAATTTAATAGAATTAAATAGAATTAAATAGAATTTAATAGAATTTAATAGAATTAAATAGAATTTAATAGAATTTAATCTAATACCTAAATATATTTGATAAAACTTAAAATAATATTTTAATAAAATCTTGTAATAATATTATTGTTATGATAAAAATAATTAGAAATTAAATGATTGTATTAAAAATAATAATATATTTAAATAAAAGATATTTTGTATTCTATTACTATTTTAAAAATAAAATTAAAATAATTTTAAGAGAACGATAGTAATAATTGTACAAAAAGCTACCGGAGGTATCATTTAGTAATAATAATAATAATAATAATATTAATATTAAGATAAAGATTGTAGTAGTAGTATTAAGATAAAATATTAAGCAGTAATACTAGTAATGGTAATAGTAATATTAATAGTAATAATAATAGTAATAATAATAATAATAGTAGTGTATATATTGTATATCAGATATCTGCTATATCTGCTATATTTGGTATATTTGGTATATTTGGTATATTTGGTATATTAGTTATATCTGGTATATGTCATATATGTCATATATCTGTATATATCGTATACTTATATATAGTATCTTATCTGGAGAATGCATCCTGTCAATCATAGTTTATAATTAATTAATCAGTAATTATAATAGAAATATTTATATTTTCTAAATTATCCTATTCAATGCTACCTCTGGTAGCCTTAATGAATAGAAATATTGAATTAGTTAATTAATAAAATTAATTTATAAAATAGTAAATTCAAATTCAAATTCAATTCAATAATTAATAATATTATTTGATAAAAATATTGAGTATATAAAATATACTTTAAGTTAAGAATAATATTAATATAATTGGATATTATATTAAATAACATTACTATTACTATTACTATTACTATTACATTAAATAATATTTTAAGACTAAGGATAAGATTTAGATGTTCGTATATGTAATATATATCGTATATGTAATATATATCGTATACTTATATATATACACCCTTGGTGATGATGTTTTATCATATCTTGTTGTATCCTAACATATCGCATATCCATATCCATATTATATTCTACATAATATTTTACATAATATTTTATATATCATATCACATATTTTGAGATAATTAAAATATTTTTCTTTATCTTTTCACTTTTAAATCTTAAAAGTTATTTTATTTTATTTTATTTTATTTTATTTTATTTTATTCTAAAATAAATAGAATGTCAGATATCATATATTCTGAAGTAAAGATACTTAATTGTTAATTAAATTAAATTAAATTAGCTACCTACCATAGGTAGCTTAATTATAATTCTAAAAATAGAGCTTATCTATTTAAAAAATAGAATTTATCTAGTGTAAAAATAGAATGATCTAAACTAAAATAAATTGTAAAATAGATTTTGTAATAAATAATTTAATAAATTAGAATAAGGTAGAATTGATATATTATATATATATCATATACTTATATAGTATACCTGCAGGGATGATGTCTCATCTCTTTTTATCGCATTTTATTTTACCCTATTTAAGTCAATAAAATAAGCCAATAAAATAAGCTAATAAAAAGTATTGTTAGCAATATTAAAATATTTTATTTTTTTAATTAGAAACAATAATTGGTACCTCTAGTATTTTTGGTATCAATATATTCTATTGATAATTGATAATTAATAATAATGCTATCTTTAGTTGCTTATTTGCAACTACCTGTATTGGAGATACTTCTAGTAGTAAATAAGATATTTAAGTGATTAATATTGAATATTGATATATTAATATATTAATGTATTGATGGATTAATATTAATATATTGGTATCTTAGTGTTATATATACTACTTTTTATTTTAAAAATATCGTATACTTATATATAAATATAATGGAGATGAGTAAATATATCTTATTGATTTATTTATTGCAATCATAGGTTGCATGAAAATTCTAAATCATAACAGTTATGTAAAATTACTTATTTATTTATTTTTATATTAAATATTTTGAAATAATTTTCTTTTAATAAGTTATTGAAATTTTATCAAATATCAATATATTTCTAGTAAATAATATTAAATAGTAAAATTACTAGATTATTATATTATTATATTATTATATTATTATATTATTATATTATTATATTATTAGATTACTAGTATTCGGAATTGAACCGAAACCTGGGTATTGGAAGTACCTAATTCTACCATTAAACTATACTAGCAATAGGGTACCAAAGGTAGTGAAGCTACTGAAGGTTGTAAAAGAGAAACCAAAGGGCTTTAAGTTATTTATGGTAACTCAAGTTAATAAAAAGGTATTTTTTCTCTATCAACTTCTTAGGAAATTTAATAGGTTGGTAATAATATTTTATTTTTATTAAATTACAATAAAATTTACTCTTAAATTTTATCTTCAAAAAGATTTAAAAGATATCTATAAATATTAATTATTTTTCTTAATTTATTATTAATATATACGGACGCGAGGAGATTCGAACTCCTGGTTCTGTAAAGAACTCCTAGACTCAAGCCAGGTACATTAAACCACTCTGTCACACATCCTATCAATTTGATAATTTCTTAATAATCAAATTCGAATATATTAATATTATTTTTTAAAATTAAATTGCTACCTTTAGTAGCAAATATTTAGAGAATATGTTGAAAATATTTAGTATATTCCTATTATTTATAAAAATAATCTGTAGTTGCAAAAAGTAAATAATTATTTCTTATTATTTTATAGATTATTTTTATTTTTATTTTGCTATAATATTATAATTTTGCAGATGAGGGACTCGAACCCACAACGGTTTATACCAATGCTTTTACAGAGCACCTCTCATACCAGTAGAGAATATCTGCAATAAATTTATGGGCTTAAAAAATTACTTTTTATTTTATCCCATTTTAGTTTTTCATAGGTAGTTCCGCTACCGAAGGTTGCAAGAGCAACCATAGGTAACTCAAGTTAAGAAAAACTATTTTTTTAGTAACTTTTTGATAGATTGTATATTTAGAATAAGAAAAATAGTAATATATCCCGACCATGACTCGAACATGGTTTTTAGAATCTTCAGTTCTACGCTTTAGCCACATAAGCTATCAGGATTTTTCAAATTAATATAATGCAACCAGTGGTTGCTAAAATCTTTATAAATTCATTGGAGACAGCCAGATTTGAACTGGCATCAGCTATCCTGCAAAGATACTATATTTACCATTATACTATGTCCCCGTTAGTATCAGTTATTGATGCTACCAAAAGTTGCAAAAAAGCAACCGGAGGTTGCAAGAGCAACCATAGGTAAGTCAAGCTAATAAAAAAATTTATCTTTATAAAAATTAGTAATATACTTTTAAATTTAAAGTAAAAGTATGAGAATATAAATTTGAATTAAAATTAAATATTATTGATAATAATAATAATTCTTATAGAATTATTAATAATAGATAAGGTAAGTTATTAGGTTAAATGTAAGAAAGGATTTTTATAAATGAGATTATATATTAAATTGCTACCGGGGGTAGCAATTAAATTAAATAGTATTTCAAAATTGCAACCTATGGTTGCAATCGAAATTTTAAAATATTTACGGCCAAATGAAGTCCTGCCTGCGCAGTCCTATATTTTCCTTTGGCCATATCCGTTTATTAGTCAAAAATTTTTTTTGTAAAAAAAGTTTTTCAAAAATCTTGCGATTTTGAAAAAGAAGACTTTTGTTATTAACTTTAATTTGTCACTAATTTTAATATTAATTTCTCCTTATTATTAACTTATTATAATTTTTAAATACTAAGCTACCAAAGGTAGCTTTATTATTTTGAATTTTTCTTTTTGCGACCAAAGATCGTTTTTATTCTAATTTACTTTTTATCTTTATCTTTATTGCAAATTACTAACGAATAAAATAGTTTTTTAACTAACTTCCAAAAATTGTTAACAATAAAGTTATATTTAATAATAATTTTTATAAATAAATAAAGGAATATTTGATATGATTGATCTTTAAAGATCTTAAAGAATATTTTAATTAATAAGCTATTTTGGGTAGCATTTATTAATTATCTTTTTTAACTTGTATTTGTATATTAATTATACTTTTTTCATAAAAAAAGATAAAGATATTTGAAATTTGTAACTGTTTAATCTTAGCAGTGTTCGAACTTTTTATGGTAGTTTTACTCATGCAAGTTTAATTAAATGCAACCTTTGGTTGCATAAATTAAGCGTGCGGGCGAGGAATATAAAAAATAGATACCTGAATAATTTTTTTTATTTCAGATTCATTTTTTATTCTGTAGGTAGTTGTTGTGGTAATTGCGCAACAAGCCGATGACAGATAGAAAAGAGCGAAAGCTTCTATTTCCGCAATTGGTTTTAATAGACCGATCGGTCAGTTTTCTGACTGCTGCAGAGGAGAATCTTGGGCAATGTTCGAAAGAATGACCCAGCTAACCATAACTCGAAATAAGTAGAGTGTCGTAAGGGAGGATGATGACGTTACCTTACTATTAGTCCAATCTAAGTCTCGTGCCAGCAGACGCGGTTATACGAACTGGGCAAAAGTTGAATAAATAAATAGGTTTTAAGGATCTGTAGGCTGTTATATAAAATATATATAACTTGAATTTAATAGAGGAAAATAGAATGCTAGAAGTAGGGATGATATCCATTGAGATCTAGTGGAATACTAATGGCGAAAGCAATTTTCCAAGTATAAATTGACGCTGAGAGATGAAAGTTTGGATAGCGAACCAGATTAGCTACCTGAGTAGTCCAAACCGTAAACTATTTACACTAATTCTTTAGTTAATAATTAAAAAGTTATTAAAAATAATGAAAATTGTAATTAAATTAGAGAAAAAGCAAAAGGCTGTATGTGTAACACCTTGTTAGTAATGTCTCAAGACTGAAAGCAAAAAGATTAGACCATCCTTAAGAACCGGTGTGGAGCATGTTGTTTAATACGACAATACGCGTAGAACCTTACCTCTCCTTGTATGTTTATGTCAACCTACGGTTGCTTTAATTCACAGGTGTTGCATGGCTGTCGGCAGTTCGTGTCGTAAGATGTTAGGTTGAGTCCGCCAACGAACGCAATCCATAGTATATATTTTGTATTTTGATGTATTTTAATATTAGCTATTAAAATAAATTCTTACTATATACTATCTCTTTGATAAAAAGGATTATAATGGAATACGATAAGCCGTCATGACCCTTATGGAGTATGGGCTACAGACGTGCTACTTGAATCTTACAATAAGATGCAAAATTGTAAAATTAAGCAAATCTATTAAATAAGATTTAATAAGGATTATAGACTGAAATTCGTCTATATGAATCAGGAATACCGAGTAATCGTTTATTAGTATGGAACGGTGAACTATTCTATTAAGGAGATACTAACTGTCTATCACATCTTGGTTATGTTTAGAAGTGGAACTAAGTATTTAAATATTCTAATATTACATATTTAGGACATTATAAATGGAACTGAGGTGAAGTTATAGCAAGGTAGCCGTAAGGGAACTTGTGGCTGATTGATAATATACAAAATATTCCCCATAAAAGGTAAAGTAACTTATTCTAGTTGCAATATAAATTAATAATTAGTTATTAAAACTAACTTATTCTAGTTGCAATATAAATTAATAATTAGTTATTAATTCTGGTAACAATATTAAATAATAATTAGCTATCTCTTCTGATAAGAATATAATATAAAAAAATAATTGAATAATAATTAAGTAAATAAGATTAGATTATATAAAATAAAAGGTAAAGATTATTATATAATGATTAAAGATATTGGTATAATGATTAAGAATTCACTCTCCGTATATGTTAATACATATAGGTGTACGCTATTTTACAAATTATGCTCGTAATATTTATAGTCTTACACGTTACACATATTTATATTACTATTACTATTAATATGCTATCTCTAAATAGTTTAACATTATTATTCAATAATAAAATATAGTATATTTTAACTTTAAGTTTAACTTAAAATAATAATTTGAAGTATCTCAAATAATATATTAAAATAGAAATATATATTTTTATTTAAAATAACAATTTTAAATTAATTGTTAAGGGATGATTAATTAAATTGTTAAGGGATTATTAATTGTTAAGGGATTAATAAATTAATAAAGATAATAAGTAAAAGAATGTATTTAGCTACCAGAAGTAGGAAATAAAAATAAAGTATTAGATATGAGTTTAAGATAAAGCTACCTTTGGTTATTCTTTTGGAACTTTCTTAAAAATAGTAACAAAATAGCCTGAGATTCCATGCCGTATATAATGTATATAATGTATATATAAGTATACGATATGTATAATACATTAATATCAACACTATTATTTATTAATAAATTTTAAAGATTTGCAAAAAAAAAATAATTTTAAATTGATTAGTTATAAAATAATTCAATTTAAAAGTAATTCATTAATTTATTTACAAACTATCTCAAACAATAAATAAAAATTTCAATTTTTCTTAAAGAGATTTTTATTGGCTAACATAAAACTTAAGAATTTAACATTAATTATTAGAATATAAAAAATAGTAAAATAGTAATAAAAAATAACTAAAAGTTAGCAAGGCTATCAAAGGTAGCAACAGAATACTTTATTATTATTAGATAAATATTGGACATTAATGTATATATATAAGTATACGTTAATTTTAAATATAAATGCTTGTTATAGAAGTAATATTTTTCTCTTAGCTATTTACTTATTTATTTTTATTCCTAGCTAATAAGCATTATCTAAGTAAAATTGCAACCTATGGTTGCAAAAAATGAAAACTCTTCTTTGTTTAATTAAAATTTCTAATTTTTTATATATTTATTTTATACTTTAAAGTACTTTGGTGTAAAGGTTTGCATATCAGGCTCATAACCCGATGGATCAGGTTCAATTCCTGGAATGTACTCAAAATAATAGTAAAATAATTGAATTAGTTTAAATTAAATATAATAGTATATTTTTATATTGACGTTTAGTCGCAATATTATTATAATAATAATTATATAATCTCTGATATTCTTAAAGGCTAAAAATACTTTGTATCTTTTTAAGTCTACTAATGTTAATATTATTCCTTTGGTTGCCTCTTGCAACCATCAATTACTTTTTGCTACTTTTGGTCTTTTAGTTTAATGGTAAAACCCTCGGTCTTCATCTGAGTAAGTAGGCGTTCGAATCGCCTAAAGATCAGATCATATTTGATTAATGCTATCGGAGGTTGCTTTCTTTCAACCACCCTTTCAACCACCCTTTCAACCCTTTCAACCAGCGGTAGCTAAAAAGTCGATTTAGTTTAGTGGTAAAATAGGTAACTTGTAATTACTTGTCACTAGTTCGATTCTAGTAGTCGGCATTTCAATTCAAAATTGCTACCAAAGGTAGCTATTTTATAAAAAAGGATAAAATAGCTATCAAAGGTAGCAAAAATAATAATATTGCTATCAAAGGTAGCTATTAAAATAGATTAAAGATTTGTGTAAGGTATGGGATTCAAGTTTATATATAAAAATCTCTTCCTATAAAAATACATCTATATTTCCTAGATCTTAATCTTATTTAAGGGGAAAATCATTTATTATATTATATTATATTTATTGCGACTAAAGATCGCTTTATATTTTTATTTTATTTATTATATATTTATTGCGACTAAAGGTCACCTAATTTAATCTTATTAAAGACAGCTTTGAATTGAAGAAATCCATACTTTTAGAGTAAAACTTCCTAGTTCATTTTTATGTGTAAATTTACCATAATCTACTAGTACTATATTTATTGATTCACTATTTACTCCACTATTTGATAGATTTGAACCACTATTAATATTTGGATTTGAAATACGTGATGATTTTTTTGTTACTCGTGGAATTTGTTGTTCTGTTACTAGACGACCTGATAGTTCTAGACTAATACTTGTAATATATGATGGTAGTACATAAGATCCATCTTTACCTACTATTCCATAAGTATCTGGTGATAGACTTGGATATGTTAGAATAGCTTCTGAAAAATGAAGAAATGTATTTGTTGTTGCATTTTTAATTAGATATTGTGCTAGAATTGTACTATTCATGTAAGGATAATGTACTCGTGTTAGATTTATACTTACTTCTTTTTCAAATAGTTGAGATAGTACTTCAGATAGTGACATAATATCTTTATTTGTAAATAGTACTTTAGATACTTTTGAATATTTACTATTATTTATAGTATTATTATTATTATTACTATTACTATTACTATTACCATAATAAAATAGTGTAATAATACTTTTATTTGTACTATTATTAAAAGTAGGATTACTAATTAGAATATTTGGAAATTTATTATTAAAAAAAGTCTTAATTAGATGATTTGCTACTTTTATCATTTGTTGATTATGATAATCATTATTTTTAAAAAAATTTTGATTATTTTGAATAGTATTATTTTTTAGAATACTTAGTAGTTTAGTTGATTCTTTACCATCAAAAATGATATTTTTATTTGAATTGCTATCAAAAGTAGATGAATTTTGTTTAAAATTGATATTAGTTGGAAACATTATTTAATTTAATAGCTACCTGTAGTAGAAAATGATAAGATTAACAGTTTAATATTTAATGCTACCAGAGGTAGCTTTTGCAACTAAAAATAGCTTTTATTTAACTAATGCTACCGAAGGTAGCTTAGAAATGGAATAATTACTTTAAATATTAACAAGAGCAGCTGGGAACGATCCAACACTAGTGATTTTGGAGATCACTGTACTGCCAATTATACTATGCTCTTATTTGAGTTATCTATTGTAGTAATCTAAGATATTATAGCTAGCAATCTATAATTGCTAGAGTTATTTGACTGAATTTATTATTAAATTAAATTATTAAATTAATTATACTTATATATAATAACATTTTAATATTTTTCTATTTTTATATTAATAAGAATCTCTTAATGATAAACTACCTCTGGTTGCTAAATAAGGTGTTAGAAAGATTCGAACTTTCGTAAAAATGCATTAACAGTACACCGCATGACCTCTATGCTATAACACCAATTAAAAATTAGCTATTAATTTGTAATTTATTATTAATAATTGCGACTAAAAGTCGTTTCTTTTGTAATCTTGCGATCTAAAGATCGCATTTAATAATTAAAATCAAATAGTGGAGATTCGAACTCCGAATTCCCTTTCCCAAAAAGGGCGCCCAGCCATTAGGCCATCTATCTGTATGAATAAGACTTATCTATTCTATTAGTGTGAATAATAAATAGAATAAAAGATAAAAATAAACCTATGGTTGCAATTAGAGGTAGCTTAAATAAAAAGGTAATAAGATATGATTCTAATAATAAAAAGGTAATAAGATATGATTCTATCTATGTGTAGTCGGTGTATGAGTAAAAGTAGAAAATATTATCTAATAGTTATAGGTATTTTCATTTTTTTTTAACTCTTTTACTTAATACTTACTTTATTTTATTTACTAACTTTTTATTTTATTTATATTGCAAAAAATATCTTTTTCTTGGATTGAGTCACCATTAGTTATTCAAGCCTCCATTTGGTTACTATTTTGAAACCTCCGGTAGCTCTGCTACCTTTGGTAGCTCATTATTAAGTTATCTCTAATAGTTTCTATTTTATTAATATTATTAAGTTATCTCTAATAGTTTATTATTTATTTTACACGATATGGTACAATTAAGTTATTCAATTCATTAGTAGCATTAAACTATACATTTATGCCCTATTTTTTAGAAATAGTCTATTTCTTATTTCGTATAAAAATAAAATTTTTATAACTAGAATGTCTGGAAATCTGTTTCGCACTTGAGATGCTTTCAGTACTTCTCTATTATAATTGTAGCTACTCTGCTATGCTAAAATTATTAAAAATTTCAACAACAGAGACACCATTGAATTATCCCTAATGGTCCTTTCGTACTAATTAGAGGTTTTCCTTTCATTCTTATTCCCTTCCGAGGATAGAATCTATACTGACTCACGTCGTATTAAACCCAACTCACGTACCTCTTTATTCAGCGAACAGCTGAACCCTTCCAAGCTACTACACCTGGAGGATGAGATGAGTCGACATCGAGGTGTCAAACCGTTTGGACAATATGAACTCTTGCAAACGATAAACCTGTTCAAGTTTATATTATTGTTAATCTACATATCACTATGTAGTTCAGACTATGTCATCATTTTAAGTTAATTATCGCATTTTTAGTTTATGTTTCATACTATTCTCAATATGAATATCTGTAATATTTACAAATGTTTCATATTTTTTTGCTGGTAGATTAATTACTGGTTTATTTTTTTTTAGAATAACTCATGCATTAAAATCATATTTATTATTAATACTATTACAAAGCTGTTGTACTTCGCTAATAGTAAAACTTTGAGTATTAAACTGAATACCATGTGAATGGTTTCCATTTATACCACCATCATCCATAAATCATCGTCCTAGTACTCGTGGTGTAATATTATCAAATACAGTAGTATTAAGTACTTTTTTGTTTCCTTGAAGAAACATGTCGCCAAGAAAATGAAAATCTTTGTGAGTAATAGTTTGAAAACACCAAGTAACGTTTTTATTACCTAGTTTATTTGTACGTACTTGTTTTCGAGGATTTGTAATGATATATGGTTGAAATTCTTGAAATACTGAAAATGCATATTCTTTATTAATATCTCCTCATTCGAATTTAATCATACATCCTGTTTTTTTTCGTTCAATCCGCGCATCTCCTAGAAGATGACCAATACAACTTTCTTTTTGATTTTTTGTCATACCATTAATAGTACTTTTATACTGCCGAAGAATGTTGGAATTCGGACTAAGAACTTTATTATTATTAGCCAGTTCTTCTTTAATTTGAATAAGATGATTTCGATTTATTGTATTATTTTTCATTATTTACATTTATATTTAACTTATAATGTTGGGCGCTCTTATTTTTTAAATAAGTGAGAAATTATTGTTAGTGTAACTCATTCTCTAGTCGTTGAACGTTTTACCACCGAAATAAATAAAATCTATTACACTGATGGTAACTTCGCTGCAAATTGTCTTATTAATTACTTAATTTAATAAGATATTCTTGCATTTCACCCAATTTTGATTAGATATTGTGTTATTTTATTGAATATTTTTTTTATTTAAATAGATAATTTTCAATAATCAAATGGATACAATATCAACTAGGGACAACAGATTAATATGGAAATCTTTTTTTTTCATCCCTAGCGTAACTTTTATTTCTTGAGCGATGATCATTCCATTATGAATCACCGGATCACTATGTCCTACTTGCGTAGCTGATCGACCTATCAGTCTTTCAGTCAAGCATATTTTATCATTACACTTTGTTAAACAATAGTTGTTTATTGGTTTCTGACCAATTTAAATATACCTTTGAAGGCCTCTGATACTTTTTTAGAGGCTACCGCCCCAGTAAAACTGACCCTCTGATAATGTCTTTCTACTATTTAACTTCTGCTACTGAAAGTAACAAAAGTTAAATGTTTCAAAATTAGTTTCTAATTAAAGTTTATCAAGGTATTTCACTGACGTTTTATAAAATTAAAGTCTTATTTAAAAAACTTTAATTTTTTACACTCCCTTGTATTCTACACTAAACTTAATCAAAAACAATATCAAATTACAGTAAAGCTGCATAGGGTCTTCGCGTCCTCCGGAAGGCAAACCGCATCTGCACGGCTAATTCAATTTCACTGAGAAACTAGTGGAGACAGCAGGGCTGCGTTACCTCATTCATGCAGGACCACATTTAATGGCCAAGGAATTTCGCTCTATTAACATTTATACTTTCATATAAAACTGGACTATATCATAACATTATTATTATTAATTAAAAATTAATATGCCATTAATATATATAAAATATATAAAAATACTAATATATAATTACATAATTATACAATTAATAATGTTTTCTTCGTGTAGTCTCTGAGGATCCTACTAAAAATAAAAATAATATTAATAAATAAAATTAAAAGTAATAAAGCTATCTTTGATAACAAAATATTTATCAATATATTAAAATTAAATTGGTTTCCTGCTGATTGTCCATTTCATAATTACACTAATGTTACCCTTGGTTGCTTTCTTGCAACCTCCGGTATCTAATAAATTAGAAATTAAGGATATTCCAGCATATAGAAGAATTCGAGTTACATAATAAAATAAAAATAATTACCAAAAAGTAAAAATAATAATAAAACTCTTATTAATGACAAAATAAGAAGTAACAAGAGCAGCGTAAATAGTGAGTATAATAGAATATATTTAATTTTATAAGAAGAGTTTATTTTATAAAAGAAATTTCTTATTTAATTTAAATCTATATCTATTATTTAAACTCATCACCACTTTCAGATCCTTATGGTTAAGACCGTCATTGACCACCGCATCAGTTAGTAACATTTCTTTCGAAAATTACCTTCTTTACACGGATTGGCATTGGACAGAGTTCACAACTTATACAAGTACTTTTAGTCTTAGCAAGTTGCTGTGTTTTTAGTAAACAGTCGAAGCCCTCACTTTTATGTTAATCTTTTAAACTTTGAAAGTAATAAAAGATCCTCCCTTATCGTCGAACTTACGGAAGCATTTTGCCGAGTTCCTTCACTAGCTTTATCTCTACGCCTTAGTATACTCTACTAACGAACCTGAGTCGGTTTAAGGTACGGATATAAACAACCTATGGTTGCATTAAAAAAATACTTTTCTTGAACTAAATAATAAAATATTTAGTTATATATTCTTCTATTTCATCGGATAATAACTATTCGTCATTATACCTTAGAATCCGTTTAATTCATGACAGATCACCTTTTTCATGAAAACCTTTCGTATTCGGCGAGAAGTATTTTAACTTCTTAATCGTTACTCATGCCAGCATTATCTCTTTAGTAGAGTCCAAATATTTTTAAAAATATTCTTCAATCTAACTACTAAGTGTTCTGCTACCTTATTAAAAATTAATTGAAATAAAGCTATTAAAAATAGTTTAATCGAAATTAATAAATTAATATCATAATTTAAGTTAAATATTTAGACCCGGAAATTTTTGATGCTTTCTATCAAAGTTAAATCAAATAGACTTAACAAATTAGACTATTGAGTTGTTACACTTTCATTAAAAGATAGCTACTTCCAAGCTTACTTCATAGTTGTCATAGATAGAAAACTTTCTTATTTTCACTTAATATTAATTAGGGTACTTTAATATATGATCTGGGCTGTTTCCCTTTTGTCTATTTACCTTATCACAAATAGACTGTCAGTATTAAATCAATTATGTCTTCTTCTGAGGTTAACTTCCAATAGTAGAGTTAATAACCCCCTAATTTATCCTATGATCTCTAAGTTATGAGAAATAACTCGAGAAAGGAATGGAAATCAGTGCTATACAAAGTTAAATAGGTATACGTATAAAAATAATTATAAGTATACGCTATTTAATTCTAATTGAAACTAATCTATTAATACTTTCTACTAAAATAGATTTCGCAGAATATCAGCTATCACCAGATTAGATTAGCATTTCACCACTTTTCACAACTCATCGCAGAATACTGCAACATTCATACGTTCGGTCCTTTTAAAACCTGGTCATAAAAAGATCATCTGGTTTCGGATCTAATCTTTAATACTTTACTCATAAAAAAATATATATTTTTCATAAATGTTTTCACTAAGGTTATTTTCACCTTGCATTAAAGATTAACTTGCTGACCCATTATGCAAAAGGTACATTATCATCTAATAACTATTAGACTCTAATTGCTTTTAAGATTTGTAATTCAAGATCTTTTTCACTAGTCATACACTTACTTTTCACCTTTCACTCACGTTACTCTTCACTATCGCTAGATATATTATACTTAGCTTTTGAGAATGGTATCCCATTATTAAAAAATTCATACAGAGCAGCCGTCTCCATATTACTTAATAAATTAATAAATATTCTAATTAAAAAAGAAAAATATCTTTTTTAAATTAAAAGTTTAATAGAATTATTTTCTAAATTCTAAATGATTTTTGGACTTTCACCATCTTTGGTAACTAAACGACAATAAATTGTCGTAAGTATTTATTGAATTCCACAATATTACCATAACTTTTAATAAGTTAGAATTTATTAATAAAGCTAATTCTGTTTCACTCACCATTACTCCAGAAGTCTCATTTGATTTCCTTTCCTATTGGTACTAAAATGTTTTAATTCCCAACGTAAAAAATATTATTGGTTTTCCTTAGGATTGTCCAAGTTTACAAATTATTAACTTAAACTTTTTATATTTATATCCTTTGAAAATATATCTGCTAGGTATCCTTACAAATCCCTTTTATTACTTAATTTGTATACTCCATATCGTTTATGATGCCTATACCAGAATAATAGTAGTATAAATAGATGTAAATAAGAAAAAATAATGTAAAAATAATAAAACTATTTTTGGTAACTAATTTATAAATTATAAAAAATT